TGTAGGATGTTTGTATCTAGGGAATAATCACTTTAAAGTGAATTCTCCCTAGATACATCTATTTGGAGTTGGAGGCTATAAATTCTCTTTCTCTTAAAAATTAAAAACAGCTTTTCATCGTTTTTTATTTTAGAAAAAAAAACTGAAATAAACCTAATGTATTGAAACCTGATTTGTTGGTCAATCCATTGTGAAATATTTTTCTAGAACGTCCAGTATTTGCTTTACCTCTTCGATCTGAAAATGTTCTATTTTCATAAGATCCTCTTTACTTTTATTCAAAAGGTGCAACAATGTATGTATATTAGACCTTTTGAGGCAAATATAGATTTTGGGAGACAATTCTGATTGGTCTATAAAAATAGAATTTAATACTTTTTTGTTTTTTCTTAGTTTAGTCCATTTTTTATGCAAAGTAAAAAGGGGTAAAGTAACCTTGTGTTGATTGTCCTCTAAATGTGAGTTTGCTTCTTCCGCATGTATAAAAGGAATAAAAAAATCAATTAAATTCCGGGAGGCCTCATGAAGTGCTTCTTTAGGAGTTAAACTTCCATTTGTCCAGATTTCTAAAAAAAGTATTTCTTGTTTTTCCTTCTCATTCCCATAAGAATGAATACTATGATTTGCATTTCGAACAGGCATAAATACAGCATCTATAGGATAACTTCCATCTTGAAAGTTATTTTGGGTTTTTATAGAATATCCTCGATTCCTTTCAATTTGTAATCCAATACACAAATCAATGGGTTCTGTCAAGGTCATTATATGCTGTGTATTATCAACGATTTCCACAGAAGGTGGTAAGATGAGGTCTTGAGCAGTTACAGAGCCAGGACCCCTGATACAAATAGCCGCGTTGCGAATTCCATACAGATTACTTCTCAATACAACTTCTTTCAAATTCATTAAAATTTCATGTACTGCTTCTTGAATCCCTATTAAGGTAGAATATTCGTGGGGTATTTTCGCAGATTTTGCACGTGTGATACATGTCCCTTCGATTTCGCCAAGCAAAGCTCTTCGCATTGCAATACCGATTGTATCGGCTTGACCCTTCCTAAGCGGAGACAGAATAAAACGGCCATAATAAAGACGCTTACTATCTGCTCTTGATTCAACACACTTCCACTCTAGTGTCCGAGTCGATACTGTGACTTTCTCTCGAACCATAGTAATATTATTTAATCAGATCATTGAATCATTTATTTCTCTTGAAATCTCTTCAGTGTTTAATTCTATACACGCCTTTTTTTCGGGGGTCTACAGCCATTATGTGGCATCGGGGTTACATCTCGTACGAAACTTAAGAGTATACCACTTCTACGAATAGCTCGTAATGCTGCATCTCTTCCAAGACCGGGACCTTTTATCATAACTTCTGCTCGTTGCATACCTTGATCCATTGCTGTACGCATAGCATTTCCTGCCGCGGTTTGAGCAGCAAATGGTGTTCCTCTTCTTGTACCCCTGAATCCACAAGTACCGGCTGAGGACCAAGAAACCACCCGACCCCTCACATCTGTAACAGTCACAATGGTATTGTTAAAACTTGCTTGAACATGAATAACTCCCTTTGGAATTCTACGTCCACTCTTACGTGAGCTAAGACGTCCAGTTTTTCGTGAACCGATTTTTGGTATAGGTTTTGCCATATTTTATCATCTCATAAATATGAGTCAGAGGTATATGGATATATCCATTTCATGTCAAAACGGCTCCTTTATTTTTATTTGTTCTTAGGGTTCTTTTCTTTAGAGAGTTATTTTCAAAAGATTAGCCTTGTCTTTGCTTATGTCTCGGGTTGGAACAAATTACTATAATGCGTCCTCGCCGGCGGATCAGTCGACAGTTTTCACAAATTTTACGAACGGAGGCTCTTATTTTCATATTTTTCATTCCTTACCTTAATTATGAATTGATTTTTGAGAAGAAAATAAGTTTTTTGAAATTTGGAATCGCGAATTGTACTTTCCGGAAAATAATGTTGAAGGGTAAAATAAAAAACTATCTAATCAATCGAATCCTTCGAATCTTTATTGCGAATTCTATAAATTATACGTCCTCTAGTGGAATCGTAACGACTTACTTCAATTTTGACTCTATCCCCGGGTAGAATCCGTATAAAACTACGCCGGATCCTTCCTGAAACATAACCTAGAATTAGGTCTTCATTATCTAAACGAACCCGGAACATGCCATTGGGAAGTGATTCGGTAATTAAACCTTCATGAACCCATTTTTGTTCTTTCATTTGAGGTAAAACCTCCTTGGTGTATCAACTGTGGGAGGAAGAGTGATATTAGACGAACCGTCCTTTCGCTTTTTTTTTCACAAATAAGAAGTCGCGTATCTAATTTGGGTATTCGAAAGATTACCATATATAACACAAAACTTCTCCGCCGACTCTTTCTAGTCGAGCCTCTCGGTCTGTCATTATACCTTGAGAAGTAGAAAGGATTACAATTCCCATCCCACCTAAAATTCTAGGAATCCGTTGGTAATTAGAATAGATTCGTAGACCAGGTCGACTTATTCGTTTTAAATTTAAAATAGTTCTATATCGTCCTTTACTATTTCTTCTATGTTGCAGGGTTAAAACCAAAAAATCTTTTTTGTTTTCCCGATGTTTCCTCACATTTTGGATAAAACCTTCTCGTAAAAGTATTTTAACAATGTTTTCATTGATGTTAGTAAATGCTATTCGAACTGTCCCTTTTCTATTTATGTCAGCATTTCGTATAGAAGTTATTATATCAGCAATAGTGTCTCTACCCATGATGAACTAAAATTAGTGGTTTCTCAGAATTTGGATATAATAAACATGCTTTTTTTAAATTATTCTTTATCAAAGTATATACGTGAGACATAATCTACTAATAATTAATCGATCTCATTTAAGTCAATTTTACTCGAACTATATAACTCTATCGCGATTTCGTTTTATAATACCTCGGGGGCTAATGAAACTATTTTAGTAAAATTTAACTGTCTCAATTCTCGTGCAATTGCACCAAAAATTCTTGTTCCTTTAGGATTTCCTTCTTGATCAATGACAACTGCAGCATTGTCATCATAGCGTATTATCATACCGTTATCACGTTTGAGTTCTTTACAAGTACGTACAATTACAGCTCTGATCACTTCAGATCTTTCTAGAGGCATATTTGGTACTGCTTCTTTGATCACAGCAACAATAATGTCACCAATATGAGCATATCGGCGATTACTAGCTCCGATGATTCGAATACACATCAATTTTCGCGCCCCGCTGTTGTCCGCTACATTCAAAAGGGTCTGGGGTTGGATCATATCATTTTTTGAATCTATTTTTAAAATGTAAAAGGGGCGTAGAAAAAAAAATATTCTTTGTCCAAAAAAGAAACCCACAATTGTTTTTTGTTAGTTCAAAGGAAAGACTTTTTGCCTTTTATTTTACAGTTCTATTCTGAAAGAATAAATTGAGTTTGTATAGGCATTTTGGATGCTGCGATTTGAATAGCTTTTCTGGCTACATTTTCTGCTACTCCCCCTATTTCATAAAGTATTCTACCCGGTTTAACGACAGCGACCCAATATTCGGGAGATCCTTTACCTGACCCCATACGTGTTTCTGCAGGTCTTACTGTAACTGGTTTATCTGGAAATATACGTACCCATATTTTTCCACCACGACGTACATTTCGTGTCATTGCGCGTCTCCCCGCTTCGATTTGTCTAGATGTAATCCAAGTAGGTTCAAGTGCTTGAAGAGCGTATCTACCGAAACAGATACTATTACCTCTATAAGATATTCCCTTCATTCTTCCTCGATGTTGTTTACGAAATCTGGTTCTTTTGGGGTTATAGTTGATGGTTCTTTCGCAATTCCATCTCTACTCCAGAACTGGACATGAGAGTTTCGTCTCATCCAGCTCCTCGCGAATCAAAAGAAAATAGTTAATTAAGATATCCATCTATGTAAGTTATGTAAGTAATGAATAATACGTTAAATCCATGGATTTTTTCAAATTTTTCTATACTTTAATTTTGCTATATAATATTTTATATTAATATTAAATAAATAAAATAGATCCATATTATAATTAGACATATTTCGAGTTAGGAATAATTCCAGGTTTTATAGTCTAACAAATTCTTATTTTCTTTTTATCGTATCGGATCGCTTAAAATTGAACAATTCAATAAAATCCAATTTTCGCGGGCGAAAATTTACTCTTTCAATATTTCATTCAGGTCTTGGGTTAGCCTATGATTTTTCAGAATCAATCAAAAGGTTCCTGGTTCGTTCCGCCATCCCACCCGATGAATTATTAGGATTCATCTTCAAGAGAATCATCTCCATTCATGGGTTCCTTCGTTCCCATCGCTTCTCTATTAATGGTTAGGTCTGGAATTTGACAATGGAGCTTTTCATGGACGTTGTTCTTGAGTCAATCCTCTTAATCTTGTTTGGCTCGAAGCTCTTTTTGTTGTTCGATCAACAAATTAAGGATGACTCTAAATATTTATGCTTTATTAGATACATTGTTTTTTTTTCTGAGATTGTTTAGAGACCTTACATATTAGATTGGAATCATATAGCATTGATATTTGATCTCTCTTTCTCTCATCATTCCACTTATCCGCATCCTTGAAAATTGCGCTTTACAAATCAAACTCAAAATCTGATTTGTTTTTCTGTTTATGCAAAAAAAGATTTCAGTTGCTACAACGATATGACCAATAGATCCTATCTGAACTGTTTCTTTTGATCCCGATAATGCGAAACGGTGAGTTGGTTATAAGTTCTATAATTCTTAGTTTATACTATGGATCAGTCTTTTTTTTTTGATAACCTTAAAAAAATCAACGAGTCACACACTAAGCATAGCAATTTTATCAAATGGTTAATCTAGTTTTTATTCAACCCTATAGAATTGCCGAAGTTTTACTTTTTGTTTGGCTTGATTAGACAAAGAATGAAAGAGTGTTTTTTTTTCAACCCTTAGATATAAAAGAAT